AAAGGAAAATAACTTATTTGAAATGAAATAGGCTGTTTTCATTGAATTTTTTTTTTTTTTTTTTTTTTTAATAATTGATTTATTAGATAGGGAAATAAATTTAATTAAATTTATTGATTTAGATATAGTAACTAAATATAGTAAATTAATTATTATTGGAATTTGAGTAAGTAGATAACTAAAAATTCTAATATAGACATCTCCGAGAGTTAAAAGTACAACTCATATATAAATATATAGATGAATATAAAAAATTTAATTTTTATTATCTATCTATACAAATGTCTAACGTYAGATTAAAGTATGTGCCTATAAATGTAATTTACAATTCTGCATTTTCTAATTTAAAGGGGTTTTTTAACAAAATTAATAGGCATCTATTAATTAATTAAATATTTATATATATATAGATATTTATTGATTTAACTTAGTATATGTCTTATTATAATAAAATATATTATTTTAAAAAAAAAATTTTTAAAAATTAAAAAATAAGAGGATTATTTATCAATAAATATTAAAATTTAATAAATNAAAAAAAAAAAAAAAAAAAAAAAAAAAAATTTAGTTAAATCTATTTATTTAATAAACTTTTAATTATTGATTTAATTAATTTTTATTATTTAACTAAATTTATTATAATAAATAAGCTAAAATTAAATATAATTATCTAGTATTCATTAATTTATTAAATTTAATTGTTATTTAATTTTTATTAATTTGTTAAATTTAATAACTTATTTGAAATGAAATAGGCTGTTTTCATTGAATTTTTTTAAAGATAAATTTGATTTTAAATATTTTATTAAGCTTGAAATTTAATAATAAAAATTTTGTATTAATAATTAAAAGTTCTACTATTTTTATTTTATTAAATAATAAATTAAATTAAATTTTAACTAATTTTATTTATTATTAAGATTATTAATTAATTATTAAAATTTATTATCTTAATTTTATATAAACAGTTGAATTTGATGAGGATAGTTATTTGAAATGAAATAGGCTGTTTTCATTGAATTTTTTTNAATGAAAAAAGGTAAATTTGATTAGGGGTCTTTTTACTTTTAAGGAGGAAATACTAAAATATTTTATTAAACTTGAAATCTAATAATAAAAATTTTATACTAATAATTGTTATTTTTAGTTTATTAAATAAATAGATTTAACTAAATTCTAACTAATTTTATTTATTATTAAGATTATTARTTAATTRTTAAAATTTATTATTTTAATTTTATATAAACAGTTGAATTTGATGAGAATAGTTATTTGAAATGAAATAGGCTGTTTTCATTGAATTTTTTTAAATGAAAAAAGGTAAATTTGATTAGGGGTCTTTTTACTTTTAAGGAGGAAATACTAATCAATTTTATCTAAAATAGATTTAACTAAATTTTTTTTTTGCTTTATTTTTGTTAACAATTAAAAGTTTATTAAATATTTATTGAATTAGAATATTTTTATAGATTTAACTAAATTTTATAACTAATTTATGTTACTAAATAAATAGATTTAACTAAAGTTAATAATTTTTTGTTTATTTTATTTAATTATTAAAGTTTTATTTTGGCTTGTATTTTTATTATTGATTTATTTTATATGTAAATTTTTGTGTGAAATTTTATTTATTTTAATAATAATTAATTTTTTTTTATTCTCAGTAATTAATTTTATAAATCAAAGAAATTTGGAAGTAGTAATTTTATATAGTATTGGCTAAATTTGTGCCAGCAGCCGCGGTTATACAAATAATACAAATAAAATATTTTTGGTAAAAGTTAAATTTTATATAAATGAAATGAGTATAATTTTATTAGGTGAAATTTTAAAATTATTAATTTTTATGAAATTTTAATTGAAGCTTGTAAATTTTATAAATAAACTAGGATTAGATACCCTATTATTTAAAATGTAATTAATAAATACTAAGGTAGTAATAGTTATGTTCTTGAAACTTAAAAAATTTGGCGGTATTTTAGTCTATTCAGAGGAACCTGTCCTGTAATCGATAATCCACGATGTACCTAACTTAAATTTGTTTTTCAGTTTATATACCGTCGTTATTAGAATATCTTATTAGAGTAATAATTTTCAATAATTTTTATTAAAATTTATATCAGATCAAGGTGTAGCTTATATTTAAGTAGAGATGGGTTACAATAAAATTATTTAAATAGATTTAAATTTGAAATTTTTTTTTGAAAGTGGATTTGATAGTAAAATTTTAAAGATTAGAAATTTGATTTTAGCTCTAAAATATGTACACATCGCCCGTCGCTCTTACTATTAAGATAAGATAAGTCGTAACATAGTAGATGTACCGGAAGGTGCCTCTAGAATGACAATTTAAAGCTTATTAAGTAAAGTATTTCATTTACATTGAAAAGATTTTTGTGCAAATCAATATAAATTGAATTTTAATATTTATTTATTAATTTTTTTTTGTTATTAGTTTAATTTATTAAAAATAATTATATAATATAATGTTTTAGTAGTTTTTAGTGAAAAAATAATTTTAATAATAGTTTATTATGTATTGTGAAAGAATATTGAAATAGATTGAAAAATTTTTAAATAAAAAGAAAATTTAATTTATTGTACCTTGTGTATCAGGGTTGATCAAATAATTAATAATTATTTATTAATCTCGATTTTATAAGAGTTAATAATTTATTAAAGTTAATGTATCAAAATTATTTTAAATAAATTATTAGAAATGAAATGTTATTCGTTTATAAAGGTATCTAGTTTTTTTAGAAATAAATTTAATTTACAAATTTTTAATTTTTAATTTATTTTTTAAATTTAAAAATTTATTAATTTGAATATTTTAAGGGATAAGCTTTAAAATAAAATATTAAAAATTGTTGAATAATTGATTTAAAATGTATGCGTAGAATTAGCAATCATTTGTAAGTTTGTTATAAATTATTTTATAATTTATATTATTTAATTTTGTTTTCATTGAATTTATAAAAATTTTTTTATTAATTTTAAATAAAAAGTAATAATGATTAAATTAGTATATTTATATATTGTGAAGATATTTTATAATGAAAAGTTTATATAAAGAACTCGGCAAATTTTATTTATACCCGCCTGTTTAACAAAAACATGTCTTTTTGAATTAAATTTAAAGTCTGACCTGCCCACTGAATAATTTTAAATGGCCGCAGTATTCTGACTGTGCAAAGGTAGCATAATCATTAGTCTTTTAATTGAAGGCTGGTATGAACGGTTGGACGAGGTATAAGCTGTTTCATATAAATTTATAATAGAATTTTATATTTTAGTTAAAAAGCTAAAATATTATTAAAAGACGAGAAGACCCTATAAATCTTTATAATTAATAATAACTAAATTTTTTTGATTTATTTTATTTTTTTATTATTAATTATTTTGTTGGGGTGATGTTAAAATTTAATGAACTTTTAATTTTTTTAAATCATTAATTTATGAATTATTGATCCATTAATAATGATTATAAGATTAAGTTACTTTAGGGATAACAGCGTAATTTTTTTTGAGAGTTCATATCGACAAAAAAGTTTGCGACCTCGATGTTGGATTAAGGTATAATTTTGGGTGTAGCCGTTCAAAAATTAAGTCTGTTCGACTTTTAAATCCTTACATGATCTGAGTTCAGACCGGCGTAAGCCAGGTTGGTTTCTATCTTTAATAAATTATAATATTTTAGTACGAAAGGACCAAATATTAAAATAATTATATTTTAATAATAGAATATTATTAATATAAATAAACTATTTTGGCAGATTAGTGCAATAAATTTAGAATTTATTTATGTAGTTTATGCTACAAATAGTACTTGATTTTTATGGAAATAATTTTATCTTTTGTTGGTAGATTAATTTTGGTAATTTGTGTTTTAGTAAGAGTGGCATTTTTGACTCTTTTAGAACGTAAAGTATTAGGGTATATTCAGATTCGTAAAGGTCCTAATAAAGTTGGATTAATAGGAATTCCTCAACCTTTTTGTGATGCGATTAAGTTATTTACTAAGGAACAAACTTATCCTCTTTTGTCAAATTATATTTCTTATTATTTTTCTCCTATTTTTTCATTATTTATTTCTTTAATTGTTTGGTTATGTATTCCTTTATTTGTAAAATTATTTTCTTTTAATTTGGGTATTTTATTTTTTTTGTGTTGTACTAGATTAGGAGTTTATGCTGTTATAGTTGCTGGTTGATCTTCTAATTCTAATTATGCTTTATTAGGGGGGTTACGAGCTGTTGCTCAAACTATTTCGTATGAAGTTAGAATAGCTTTAGTTTTATTATCTTTTGTTTTTTTAATTGGGAGTTATAATATTTTAGATTTTTTTTATTATCAGAGATATATTTGATTTGTGGTTATTATATTTCCAGTAAGACTTGTTTGATTTTGTATTTGTTTAGCTGAAACTAATCGAACACCTTTTGATTTTGCTGAAGGTGAATCTGAATTAGTTTCTGGGTTTAATATTGAATATAGAAGTGGTGGATTTGCTTTAATTTTTATAGCTGAATATGCTAGAATTTTATTTATGAGCATATTATTTTGCGTAATTTTTTTTGGCTGTGATTTGTTTAATTTAGTGTTTTATTTAAAATTAGTTTTTATTTCATTTGTTTTTATTTGAGTTCGTGGTACTTTACCTCGATTTCGTTATGATAAATTAATATATTTAGCTTGAAAGTGTTTTTTACCATTTTCATTGAATTATTTATTATTTTTTATTGGAATTAAATTATTATTGATGTATTTTATATTGTTAATTGATTTTAGTAAAGTTAATAGGAAATTTTTGTTCCTATATTATGTTTTCAAAACATATGCTTATTCAAGCTCATTAACTAATTAGTTAATTAATTAAGTTATCTCATCATTTATTAACTAGTGGGTTAATAATGTAATATAAAAAGTAAACTACGGTTAAAATTTGTCCAACTAGTACGTAAGGGTCTTCTACAGGTCGTGCTCCGATTCATGTTAATAAAATTACAGTTACTACTATAATTCAAAATAGGATTTTATTGATAGGGTAGAATTGAATTCCTCGAAAGTTTCTTAAATGATAGAATGGTAAAATAGCTAGAATTGCAATCGATAGAACTAGTGCAATAACTCCTCCTAATTTGTTAGGAATAGAACGTAAAATTGCATATGCAAATAGGAAATATCATTCGGGCTGAATATGTACTGGTGTTACTAAAGGATTAGCAGGGATAAAATTGTCTGGGTCTCCTAATAAATAAGGGTTAATTAAAGTTAATAATAAAAGTGCTATAATTATAACAATAAATCCTACAATATCTTTAAATGAGAAGTATGGATGGAATGGAATTTTATCGATATTAGAGTTTAATCCGATTGGGTTGTTAGATCCTGTTTGGTGTAAAAATAATAGATGGATTAGTGTTATTGCTAGTACAATAAATGGTAAAATGAAATGAAATGTGAAAAATCGTGTAAGAGTAGCATTATCAACTGCGAATCCTCCTCAAACTCATTGTACTAAATCAATTCCTAGGTAAGGAATTGCAGACAATAGATTTGTAATAACTGTGGCTCCTCAGAATGATATTTGTCCTCATGGTAAAACATAACCTATGAATGCTGTTGCTATAACTAAAAATAGAATTAGTACTCCTACTAATCATGTGGGCGTAAACAAATATGAACCATAATAAATACCTCGTCCAATGTGTAGGTAAATACAAATGAAAAAAAATGATGCACCGTTAGCATGTAAAGTTCGTAATAATCAACCATAATTTACATCTCGACAAATATGGTTAACACTATTGAAAGCTATATTAATATCTGCTGTGTAATGTATAGCTAAAAAAAGTCCTGTTAGAATTTGAATAATTAAACATAATCCTAATAATGATCCGAAATTTCATCAAGCTGAAATATTAATTGGAGCTGGAAGATCTACTAGAGCATTATTTGCAATTTTAAATAGTGGGTGTTGGGTTCGTAAAGGTTTGTTCATTAGTTTAATTTATTAATCGTAGAGGTCCGTAGAATAATTTAGTAATTTTTACTACTGCAATTAATGTAATTAATAAATAATTTATTAATAAAATAGTAATTAAGTTTGTTGGGTAATTATATAATTTATGAAGATTTAAAGAATTTTCTTCTGTAAATATATTTAAATTAAATATAGTTTGTATTTCGTTATTTTGAATGAAGAATGAGGTATAAGATTTATCTATAAGTCATCTGCTTCCTATTAATAAAATGAAAATTAGTATGAATGAAAAGGCTGTTTTCATTGAAAGGGAAAATATTTCATTTGATGCTAGAGATGTAACGTAAATAAATAGGACTAGTACTCCTCCTAGGAAAATTAAAAATAGTACATATGAGAATCAGAATCTTTTAGCCATTAATCCAGTTAGTAGGCAAATTTGTATTGTTTGAATTAGTAATATTAATCCTATTGCTAATGGATGATTTATTTGAATGAAAATAAAACTAGAGATTAATGTTGTGGAGTATAGGGTTAATTGTATAATATCAGGAGGTAGTTTATTTAAAATATTAATTTTGGGGATTAATGATAAAGTTATTTCTTTTCTCTTGAAGTTTTAAAAGATTAATTCTTATTTTTGATTTACAAGACCAATGTTTTCATTAAACTATTAAAACTAATGTTAATATTATTGTATTGGGGATTACCTTGTTTTTTAATTTTAATAGGAGTATTTGTTTTTGTTTTTAATCGTAAACATTTATTATCTATACTTTTAAGATTAGAGTATATTGTATTGAGTTTATTTTTTTTGTTATTTATTTATTTAAATTTAATAGATTTTAGAAGATATTTTAGTATAATGTTTTTAACTTTTAGTGTTTGTGAAGGGGCTTTAGGTCTTTCAATTTTGGTGTCTATAATTCGAACTCATGGAAATGATTATTTTCAATCATTTAATGTGTTACAATGTTAAAGTTAATTTTTATAATAATTTTTATTATACCTTTTTGTTTTATTTTAGATTCATTTTGAACGGTTCAAAGTTTATTATTTTTGGTTAGTTTTATTTTTATTTTAATGAATTATTGTACAAATTATTTTGTAAATATTTCATATTTTTTGGGATTTGATGTTATTTCTTATGGATTAATTTTGTTGAGATTTTGAATTTGTACTCTTATAATTACTTCTAGAGAGTCTATCAATAAATATAATAATTATGCAAATTTTTTTTTAATTAATGTAGTAGTTTTATTATTGTGTTTAGTTTTAACTTTTGGAAGAATGAATTTATTTATATTTTATTTATTTTTTGAAAGAAGATTAATTCCTACTTTATTTTTAATTTTGGGATGAGGGTATCAACCTGAACGTTTACAGGCTGGAATTTATCTTTTATTTTATACTTTATTAGTTTCTTTACCTATGTTAGTAGGGATTTTTTATTTATATAATACTTTAATGACATTGAATTATTATCTTTTGATAAATTATGTTAATTGTTATGATTTATTATATTTATCTATAATTTTAGCTTTTTTAGTTAAAATACCTATGTTTTTGGTTCATTTATGATTACCAAAAGCTCATGTGGAAGCACCTGTTTCTGGTTCAATAATTTTAGCTGGGGTTATATTAAAATTAGGTGGTTATGGGTTATTGCGAGTATTTTCTTTTTTACAAGTTAGTGGGATTAAATATAATTATGTTTGAATTAGAATTAGATTAATTGGGGGTGTGTTAATTAGTTTAGTTTGTTTACGTCAAACTGATTTAAAGGCTTTAATTGCTTATTCTTCTGTAGCTCATATAGGGATTGTTTTAGGGGGTCTTATAACTTTAAGATATCTGGGATTTTGTGGTTCTTATACATTAATGATTGCTCATGGACTATGTTCTTCTGGACTTTTTTGTTTAGTTAATATTACATATGAACGGTTGGGTAGTCGAAGTTTACTAATTAATAAGGGTTTATTAAATTTTATACCCTCTATAACGCTGTGGTGATTTTTATTAAGAGCTTGTAATATAGCTGCCCCTCCTTCCTTAAATTTATTGGGTGAAATTTGTTTATTGAATAGAATTGTTAGTTGATCTTGATTAACAATGATTTCTTTATCTTTATTATCTTTTTTTAGAGCTGCTTATACTTTATATTTATATGCTTATAGTCAGCATGGTAAGGTATTTTCTGGGGTTTATTCATTTAGAGGAGGTAAAATTCGAGAATATTATTTATTATTTTTACATTGATTTCCTTTAAATTTATTAATTTTGAAAAGTGATATTTGTATGCTTTGACTTTAATTTTATTTAAATAGTTTATTTAAAATATTGATTTGTGGTGTCAATGATATGATTTTTATCATTTTAAATCGTGAGAAAGTATTTATCTATTTGTAGAATTAGTTTTTTGATTTTAATATTATTTAGAACTAATTTTTTTTTTTTTAGATTATTTATGTTAATTAAGGATTTTTGTATATTTATTGAATGAGAAGTTGTTAGATTTAATTCATGCAGAATTGTTATAACTTTTTTATTTGATTGAATGAGTTTATTATTTATGTCTTTTGTTTTATTAATTTCTTCTTTGGTTATTTATTATAGAAAGGAATATATGGGAGGAGATTTAAATATTAATCGTTTTATTATATTAGTTCTTATGTTTGTTTTATCAATAATGTTGTTGATTATTAGCCCTAATTTAATTAGAATTTTATTGGGATGAGATGGGTTAGGGTTAGTTTCTTATTGTTTAGTAATTTATTTTCAAAATGTAAAATCTTATAATGCTGGGATATTAACTGCTTTGTCTAATCGAATTGGTGATGTTGCTTTTTTATTAGCTATTGCTTGAATGTTAAATTATGGGAGTTGAAATTATATTTTTTATTTGGAAATAATAAAAAATAGAATTGAGATAGAAGTTATTGGAGGGTTAATTATATTAGCTGCTATAACTAAAAGAGCTCAGATTCCTTTTTCATCTTGATTACCTGCTGCAATAGCTGCCCCTACACCTGTTTCTGCTTTAGTTCATTCTTCTACTCTTGTTACTGCTGGGATTTATTTATTGATTCGTTTTAATATTTTATTATGTGATTCTTGAATAGGCCAAGGGCTACTTTTATTATCTGGGTTGACTATATTTATGGCTGGATTGGGAGCTAATTTTGAATTTGATTTAAAAAAGATTATTGCTTTATCTACTTTAAGTCAATTGGGTTTAATAATGAGAATTTTGTCAATAGGATTTTATAAGTTAGCTTTTTTTCATTTGTTGAGTCATGCTTTATTTAAAGCATTATTATTTATGTGTGCTGGGGCTATTATTCATAATATGAATAATTCGCAAGATATTCGATTAATAGGGGGATTAGGGATTTATATACCTTTAACTTCTGGTTGTTTTAATGTTGCTAATTTAGCTTTATGTGGGATACCTTTTTTAGCTGGGTTTTATTCTAAGGATTTGATTTTAGAAATTGTTTCTTTAAGTTATATTAATGTGTTTTCTTTTTTTTTATATTTTTTTTCTACTGGATTAACAGTATGCTATTCTTTACGGTTAGTTTATTATTCAATAACTGGTGAATTGAATTGTGGTTCTTTAAATATATTAAGAGATGAGGGGTGAGTTATATTGCGAGGTATAAGTGGTTTATTAGTTATGAGAATTATTGGTGGTAGTATACTTAGATGATTAATTTTTCCAACTCCTTATATAATTTGTTTACCTATTTATTTAAAGTTATTAACTTTATTTGTTTGTATTAGTGGGGGATTATTGGGTTATTTAATTTCTAATGTGTCTTTATTTTATATTAATAAATCTTTAAATAATTATTTAGTAAGTTATTTTTCTGGCTCAATATGATTTATGCCTTATATTTCTACTTATGGTGTGATTAACCCTCCTTTAGTTTTAGGTAGAATTGTTTATAAATCTTTTGATCAGGGGTGGTCTGAATTTATGGGAGGACAGAATTTATATAATAAATTAGTCGAGTATTCTCAGTTAGTTTATTTTTTACATAATAATAATTTAAAAATTTATCTTTTATTATTTGTTTTATGAATTACTTTCCTTTTTAGATTTTTTTTCTTATTTTATTCAAGTAGCTTAAGTTATAGAGTATAACACTGAAGATGTTAGGGTAATTGTTTAATTCTTGAATGTAGTGAATAAATTTTAGTAAATTAAAGTTTATTAAATAAATAGATTTAACTAAATTTATAAATAGATTTAACTAAATTTTTTTTTGTAATAAAATTTAGTAATTTATAAAAAAAATATTTTTAATTTTACAATGAAAATGTAATGTTTTTGTTAAACTATATAAATAGAAGTATAAATGGAATTTAACCATTAAAAGATAAAAGTTAGCAGCTTTTTCTTGAACATCTTACTTCCTTAATTGGAAATAAGATTTCATTTCTATCATTAACAGTGATATGCCTCTTTTTGGCTTCAATTAAATCAATAATTAAAAGTTTATTAAATAAATAGATTTAACTAAAGTTAAAGCTAAAGTTAAAGAATAAGGGTATTGACTACCTAAAATTAGGTCGAAACTAATTGCAATAAATCGCTTCATATTCGTTTGTACTATTTATTTGATATTATATTATATAATTAAAAGTTTATTAAATAAATAGATTTAAGATAGATTGAAAATTCAATACTTTTTGAATGCAAATCAAATGTTATAATTAACTACAATCCTATTTATTTAATTGTTATATATCTATATATATATTAGTTTGATCAATTTAATATTCCTTGATTTCATTCGTGGTATAATCCAATGATTAAAATTATAATAAAAATGATAGATGTAATTGTTCATATTATAATGTTTGATATATTAATAATTAAAATTATTGGTAAAATTAATGCAATTTCTACATCAAAAATTAAAAAAATAATTGTAATTAGGAAAAATCGTATAGAGAATGGAAGACGTGAGGATGATTTTGGGTCGAATCCACATTCAAATGGTGAGCATTTTTCTCGATCTGCTATACTTTTTTTTGATAAAATAGAAGCTAGGATTATTACAATGCTTGTAATTGTAATTAAAGTTAGAGCTATAATAGTTATTGAAAAGATTATCTATACTACTTTATTAGTAGACTTTATGATTGGAAGTCAAATATACTTTATATATTATATAGATATTGTAAATATTAATTATTTATTATCCCCCTCATCAATAAATTGAAATATATAAAAATAATCAAACAATATCAACGAAATGTCAATATCAAGCGGCTGCTTCAAAACCAAAATGATGAGTTTTTGAGAAGTGATTATTTAAATGTCGGATTAAACAAACTAATAAGAAAGTTGTTCCAATTAATACATGGATTCCGTGGAATCCTGTAGCTATAAAAAATGTAGAACCGTAAACTGAATCGGCAATTGTGAATGGGGCTTCAATATATTCGTATGCTTGTAAGATAGTGAAGTATACTCCTAGTAATACTGTGAAGAATAATCCTTGTGTGGCTTGAGAGTGATTACCTTCCATTAATCTGTGATGAGCTCATGTTACAGTTACTCCTGAAGCTAGTAAGATAGCTGTATTTAATAATGGAATTTGGAATGGATTGAAGGGTTTAATTCCTGCTGGAGGTCAGGAAGCTCCTAATTCAATTGTTGGGGATAGTCTTCTGTGAAAAAAAGCTCAAAAGAATGATACAAAAAATAAAACTTCTGATAAAATAAATAAGATTATTCCTCATCGTAGACCTAATGTTACAGGTAGAGTATGTAATCCCTGGAAAGTTCCTTCACGAGAAACATCTCGTCACCATTGATAAACAGTTAAAATAGTAATAATATTACCTAGTAAGAATAATGAAATATCATATTGATGAAATCATTTAACTAATCCTGAAACTGATGTTATTGCTCCAATAGCTCCTGTTAAAGGTCATGGGCTATAATCTACTAAATGGAATGGGTGATTAGCGTGTGTTGACATTAATAATAATTAATTTACTTCTCTAGAGTATAAAGTACTTAATACTGCAAATACATAAGATTGAATAATTGCTACTGCTGATTCAAGAACTAATAAAGCAATTTGGGCAATAATTAATAGGGAAATAATAGCATATGAAAGTGATGGGCCTGTATTTCCTAGAAGAGTTAATAGTAAGTGACCTGCAATTATATTAGCTGCTAATCGTACTGCTAGAGTTCCTGGTCGAATTAAATTTCTAATTGTTTCAATACATACTATAAATGGTATTAAAATTGCTGGTGTTCCTTGAGGAACTAAATGTGCAAATATATGTTGTGTATGGTTAATTCAACCATAAATTATAAAACATAATCATAAGGGTAAAGCTAATGTTAAAGTTAATGTTAAATGACTTGTGCTTGTGAAAATATAAGGGAATAATCCTATAAAATTATTAAATAGGATTAGTGAAAATAAAGAAACGAAGATAAAAGTTGATCCTGAATGTCCTGTGGATCCTAATAAAGTTTTGAATTCTTTATGTAAGGTTAGTAAAATAGAATTTCAAAAAATATGATATCGAGAAGGTATTAGTCAATATGTTGAGGGAATTACTATTAATCCTAAAAGAGTTCTTATTCAATTAAGGGATAAATTAAAAATGCTTGAGGTAGGGTCGAATACTGAGAATAAATTTGTTATCATTTTCAATTTAGAGGTTGAGTGGAAGATTTTTTAATAGAATCAGATTTAGGGGACTGAGGGATTACAGAGTAGTAATTTATTATTCTAAAAAGTATGAATGTAATAGAAAAAATAATAAATAAACTTAATCAACCAATTGGTGCTATTTGTGGGATTAAAAAATATTAATAAGTTTAATAATTTTAGTTTGACAAACTAATGTTATAATATTTAACTAATTTTTTATATTTAAATTTTTAGGTGATTTTTATTAATAATCATTAGAAGTAAGTGCTAATTTACTATGGAGTGGTTTAAGAGACCAATACTTGCTTTCAGTCATCTAATGATGAATTTACTCTATTTGTAATTCATTTAATAAAATGGTTAACAGGGATGCTTTCAATAACAATAGGTATAAAACTATGATTTGCACCACAAATTTCAGAACATTGACCATAGAATAGTCCTGGTCGATTTATTAAAAAATTAATTTGATTTAGTCGTCCAGGAGTTCCGTCAACCTTTACTCCAAGAGCGGGGACTGTTCATGAGTGAATTACATCTGCGGCTGTTACTAAAATTCGAATTTGTGAATTTATTGGTAAAATAACTCGATTATCAACATCTAGTAGTCGGAATCCATCTGTTGCTAATTCATTTGTTGGAATTATATATGAATCAAATTCTACACTTATAAAATCTGAATATTCATAGCTTCAGTATCATTGATGCCCAATAGCTTTTAGAGTTACTGATGGTTCATTAATTTCATCAATTAAATATAAAAGTCGTAAAGAAGGAAAGGCAATGAATAATAGAATAATAGCTGGAAGAATTGTTCAAACTACTTCAATAGTTTGTCCATGTAGAAGATTTCGATTTGTGTATGAATTAAAGAATAATATAAATATTAAATAACCTACTAAAGTTGTGATTATTACTAAAATTATGAGAGTGTGATCGTGAAAAAATGATAATTGTTCTATTAAGGGGGAGGCACTGTCTTGAAGGCCAAGGGCTGCTCATGTTGTCATTATATAATAGTAACTTAATATAATTATTATTCTAATAAAAGTGAAATACTTTATATATGGAGCTTAAATCCATTGCACTAATCTGCCATATTAGAAGTTAGTTAAAAGTGGTAATTCAGAATAACTATGTTCAGCGGGAGGAGTATTTTGAAGTCATTCAATTGATGAACTTAGCTGTATAGGGTAAATAACTTGTCGTTGGGAAATTATACTTTCTCAAATAATAAATAAGAAGAATAAAATTCCTAATAATGAAATAGAAGATCCAATAGTTGAGATAATATTTCATGTTGTGTATGCATCTGGGTAATCTGAGTATCGTCGGGGTATCCCTGCTAATCCTAAGAAGTGTTGAGGGAAGAATGTTAAATTTACTCCAATGAATATAATAATAAATTGACTTTTTAATCATCTAGGGTTTATATTTAATCCAGTAAGTAAAGGGTATCAGTGAATAAATCCAGCTATAATTGCGAATACAGCTCCTATAGATAATACATAGTGGAAGTGTGCTACTACATAATAAGTATCATGTAAAATAATATCAACAGATGAATTAGCAAGTATTACTCCTGTTAATCCTCCTACTGTAAATAAGAAAACAAATCCTAGAGCTCATAGTATTGCTGGGGAATAATTTAGTTGAGTTCCATGCAGTGTAGCTAATCAACTAAAAATTTTAATTCCTGTTGGTACTGCAATAATTATAGTAGCTGATGTAAAATATGCTCGTGTGTCTACGTCTATTCCAACAGTAAATATGTGATGAGCTCATACAATAAATCCTAATAATCCAATTGCTATTATTGCATAGATTATTCCTAAAGAACCGAATGTTTCCTTTTTACCTGATTCTTGACTAATAATATGTGAAATTATTCCAAATCCAGGTAAAATTAGAATATAAACTTCTGGGTGACCGAAAAATCAAAATAAATGTTGGTATAAAATTGGGTCTCCTCCTCCAGCAGGGTCAAAAAACGAGGTGTTTAAATTTCGATCTGTTAACAATATTGTAATTGCACCTGCTAGTACTGGTAAGGATAGAAGTAATAATAGTGCTGTTAATACTACAGCTCATACAAATAATGGTATTCGGTCAAATGTTATACCAGTAGATCGTATATTAATTACTGTTGTGATAAAATTTACCGCCCCTAGAATTGATGAAATTCCAGCTAGGTGTAATGAAAAAATAGCTAAGTCTACTGAAGCTCCTCCATGAGCAATTAAAGATGATAATGGAGGGTAAACAGTTCAACCTGTACCAGCCCCGGTTTCTACTATACTACTTACTAGTAGTAATGTAAGAGAAGGAGGCAATAATCAAAATCTTATATTATTTATTCGTGGGAATGCTATATCAGGTGCCCCTAATATCAAGGGTACTAGTCAATTTCCGAATCCACCAATTATGATAGGTATTACTATAAAAAAAATTATTACGAATGCGTGTGCTGTTACAATTACATTGTAAATTTGATCATCTCCAATTAAGGCTCCTGGGTGACCTAATTCAGTTCGAATTAGGATTCTAAGAGATGTTCCTACTATACCAGCTCATGCTCCAAAAATAAAATATAGTGTTCCAATATCTTTATGATTTGTTGAGAATAACCATTGTCGCGATTAAGACAATTAAGTATATTCTTTTTAATTAAAAGGATTAAATGGCTGAAGATTAAGGCGGTAGATTGTAAATCTATTTATAAGAATAAATTCTTTTTAATCAAACAATTTACTAAATGATAGATTTATTTATGTTTACACAGCTTTATAGTCAATAATGATATTAGACTGCAATTCTAAAGGAGTAAATAATATTACTAAGGCTTAAAAGATTTAACTTATATTTATAGCTTTGAAGGTTATTAGTTTATTTAACTTAAAGCCTTAATTCTATAATAGAAACAAGTAATCTTTTCAATAATTTTAAAATTGTGGAAACTAAATTTTAGTTTAAATTAAATCAATAATTAAAAGTTTACTAAATAAATAGATTTAACTAAAATTTAAGATTTAATTTACAGAGTGGTATAAATAATAGACACTAAAATTAATCTAAACGTGGAAATAAAAGATAAAATTATTATACATTTAAATGAAATTTTATTAACTTGTATATAATTTGTTCAATTATTTTCGTTATAATTCAGTATAAAAGCGGCGAAACATAAGCGTAAATAAAAAAATAATGTAATTAAAGTTATTACGGTTATAATTGTTATTAAAGTATACTGGCTATTTAAAATTAATAGTTGAATGACTAATCATTTTGGTAAAAATCCGATAAATGGCGGTAGTCCTCCTAGTGATAATAAATTTAGGAATAATATAAATTTTAAAATTTTTGAGTTAAAAAATGAATTAAATAATTGATTAATATGGTATATTTTAAAATTATTGAAAATAAATGTTAAACTGAATGATAAAAATGTATAAAAGCAAAAATAAACTACCCATATTGATTCATTAATTTGTATTGCAGCTAGTATTCATCCTAGGTGATTAATTGATGAAAATGCTATTAATTTACGTAGAGATGTTTGATTTAATCCTCCTATAGATCCAACAATTGTTGAAAGAATAATTACTGAAAAGATAAAAGTTCTTTGTTGAATTGTAATATATGAAATTAATATGATTGGAGCAATTTTTTGTCATGTTATTAATACTAAAGCATTTATTCATGATAATCCTTCTATAACATTAGGGAATCAAAAATGGAAGGGAGCAGCTCCACTTTTTAGTAAAAGGGAAGAGTAAATAATTATATCATTATATGTTGAATTTGATTGAAATATAGGAAAATTATTAAGATATATTATGATAATAGCAAATAATAAAACAGCGGATGCTATTGCTTGAGTTAAAAAATACTTAAGGGAGGCTTCTGTTGATATTAAATTGTTATCTCTTATTAGGGGGATAAAAGATAATAAATTAATTTCTAAACCTATTCAAGCACTTAATCAAGAATTAGATGATACTGTAATTAATGTTCCTATTATTAAAATAAAAAAAAATATAATTTTGGCAGAATTGTTGAAAATTAAAAAGAAAAGGATTAAAACCTTTATAAATGGGGTATGAACCCAGTAGCTTAAGTTAGCTTATCTTTTTATAGATTTAACTTGTATGTTATATTTTGGTGTATGATGCACAAAAGTTTTTGATACTTTTAGAAATAGTTTAATTCTATTAAATATAATGAATGTAAAGTTATTACATAATTTACCCTATCAAGGTAACCCTTTTCGTCAGGCAATTCATT